AGAATCATGAAAATTAGAGTCTTAGCCTTTTTTTTTCATGGGAGGACGTAATGAGGATTAGGAAAAGAGGGTTCATTTCAATAACTAAATAACAAGTGTTATCCTTTCTTTTGCTCTTTGTTCTGGCGGAATTTTGATAGATACGGCTCCACAAAACCGCCGAAATCCTAACATAAAAATGCATTGTGTAAGAATCCATAGTTTCGTTTTTTCTCTTTATTTCAATTTCCGTTTTATTTCAGTAATTTTATTTCAGTAAAGTAAAAAGGAAAAAAGAATAATTTTATATAATAAAAATGGAAATAGTCCTTTTCTTTTTGTTGTTGCTTTAATAGCAAGCATTTTTGTTTTGAAATAAATCAGATAAATCATTTTTTCTATGATTCGTTGAAACAAAAAAGGGCCCGGCTAGGTACTGACCAGGCCAGGCCATGGGAATAAAAACGCCTTTCGGACAAAATCAAAGCAAGGAGGTCTTCTTTTTTTTTTATTTTTCGTTATTTTTTTTTTCTTTATTATTATATTAGATATTCGATTTTTAGAGCCCTTACTTTATCGAAATGGGATTACTGATAAAAGTTCTATATATCTATAGAATAAAGATAAAGAGAGAGAGAAAGACTTTTATCAATCTTTACTTTATGTGTAATGTAACATAGTAATTATCTTTTTTTGAATTGGGAGAGATGGCTGAGTGGACTAAAGCGTCGGATTGCTAATCCGTTGTACGAGTTATTCGTACCGAGGGTTCGAATCCCTCTCTTTCCGTTGATGGCTTCATATTTACTTTATCTTTCAAATTTCGCCAACCCTTAGTTAAATAGTTAAACGTGTGGAATAGATAAATAAAATCCTAAGAAATTTGTGAAAAATCAAGTAAAAGTAAAAAAAAACGAAAAAGCCCCCTTTTTTATTCTTCACGCCCAGGATTACGTCCTGGATCATTAGATAGGAATCCGAAGATGAAGAGAGAAACAAAGAATATTACTACTGTGTAAACAAAGAGTTTGAGAGTAAGCATTACACAATCTCCAAGATCATTTTTTTTGAAAAAAAAAAAGAGAATAGATCCTCTATTACCAAAATTTTCTTTCATACCCACAATTAGATATTGTGAGGAACTCTAACCCTATTAGGCCCCTTTCACATTCATTAGGCCCTTTCACTGTAAAAAAGGTCAGAATGGGGAAATGGAGTGATCCATATTTATTGCAGCTCTCCAAGAATTTCAATGTTTGAATCGAGGTTCATACTGTAAGACTTATCTGATCTTATCAATTGTTATAATTTTTTATCGACTAAATCCTTAATTTTCTAGGATAGTATTAAAGATCTCATCGAAAACTTACAGCAGCTTGCCAAACAAAGGCTAAGAGAAAAAAGAGCACAGGTATGACTGGCATAACATTTACAATTGGATTCAAAAAAGCATAAGCCTCAGGCAATTTGCCGAAGAAAAAACTACTCGAATAAAGGACAGAATTAAGACAGATACAGATTAAACTAAAGATATTAAGCATAAGAGACATTTTGTTCTTGGAGATAATTGCATTTTGATTGAGTTATAGTTATTGATATAAGGAAAAATAAAGAAAGTAAGGTAGACCAAAAAACCCTTCTTCTTTTTCTTTGAACTTATCCAATCAAAAATCCTCCAATTCTCAAAGGAGAATAGAAGAAATCATACTTTCATACAATATCTTAATTGAATTATATGGAATGATCAATAAATTCAGTTTAATTCTACATCTACACGTGTCAAAATCCTATCAACAATCTAATTTATTCTATTTGGGCTGGAATTGACGAAAAACCAATACCAATATTAGTCTTTATTAGTGTCGAATAGAAATCGAAATGGGGCGTGGCCAAGTGGTAAGGCAACGGGTTTTGGTCCCGCTATTCGGAGGTTCGAATCCTTCCGTCCCAGAGCATATCCATTCTATCAGAATAAAGATTGTGTTTTGGATAGAATGTGATTCTTGTTTCTGATTTTTAATGATTCCGAAAAGAATCATAGCCCTTTTTCACAAACTGAACTGAATTGAATCCATTTTAAATGACACGTAAATGGAACTGAATCTATTTGTGATCCAGGTAAGATGGGAGAACATCGATCACAAGAGTTTGACTTCAAAAAAGCTGGACGGGCTTTTCATCATATGTGCATTCACTTCATCTTCATATTGAAGGAAGTTAGTTACTTAGAAAAACTTTACGTCCCATATTTATTTGAATTTTCAATGAGACATTTTGAATCAAAATGGGAAAGAAAAGCACCTATATTCCCTATCTCTTACTCTTATTCTCTATCCCTAAAATTAAATGGGGTAGCCCGATTAGTAATTCTCTGTCAATCCCTGCATTCTAAGGCTAAGGGCCTCTTGAATTCTAAAGAAGAGGGAGTTCTTGGTACTAATTGAATTCAATCAATGGGGATTAAGTCTCTTAAAACTTGGTTAGGGTAAAATAAAAAAATAGGAGCAAGGACTTAATCGGA